CACGATTTTTGAAATCGACGGATTTTCCTCTTACTATAAATTTCATTGTTGCCGGTATTGACATGTAGAACGGGACTCTATCTTTATTCTCGTCCGATTAATCAGTTCTTCAAAAGATCTATCAGATTATGGAGTGAATGGTTTGATCAATGAATATTCGATTCTTTCTTCAATATGGAATCGATTCACAACAATTCTTCTGTATTATGTATACAGGTTTATCCTTCATCTTTTCTTAAGTTTCGATAGAAGGATTCCTCTACTAACATAAGACAATCAACTCCATTCGTTAGAACAGCTTCCATCGAGTCTCTGCACCTATCCTTTTTGATTTTCGCTTTCTGAACCTTTGTTTGTTTTCGGAAAACGTGATTTGGCTCAGGATTGCCCATTTTTATTAATTCCAGGGTTTCTCTGAATTTGAAAGTTATCACTTAGTAAGTTTCCATACCAAGGCTCAATCTAATTAAGTCCGTAGCGTCTACCGATTTCGCCATATCCCCCTTTTTGAGATGAAAATCTCATTGTGATCTCGTTGCCTTTTTTCTTTCATTTATACCGGTACCATTGAATTCATTAGATAGATGCCGATTCCTGTCTCGAAAAAGTGTTTTCTCCTCTTTTCTTTGTCTTTGATTTCGTGTCTATCTTCTTTCATCTTCTATATCTATAGGAGGCTCATATTCGGTCCAATCAAAAACGATTTTATCATTTCTGTATCGGCAATTCAATATAGGTGGATACATACGCTATACATCTGTCTCTCTTCCACTCATTTCCCCATGAAATTTCGAATACTTGAACGGTCGATTCTTCTTTTTTTTCTTTTTGAATTCAAAAAGAAAATCATAAAAAAAAAAGAATATTTAATTGTGATAAAAAAATGGAAATTCTATATCGCTAGATTAATCGTTATCTTCTATAATATTTAACAGTTATTTGAAATTCTATATTCTATTCTTTAATATATTCATATTCATTATGAATAGCGAATATGAATAGCTAAGAATTCAATTAAAATAGTATAATAGTGAATAGCAAAGATTCTAAGAGTTTATTTAATTCATTCCTATGCATGTCGAATTTATGTTATGTGAGCCTGCTTAGCTCAGAGGTTAGAGCATCGCATTTGTAATGCGATGGTCATCGGTTCGATTCCGATAGTCGGCTTTTCTCTATTTATTTGATTTATTTTATTCGATGTTTTACATGATTGATAATGCATCTTTGAAATCAAAGAATATTGAAAAAAAATGTCTTCCTCTTTTGGCAAAAGCCATTTATTTATTATTTATTATGTGATAGGAATTTCCAACTATCTTACAAAAAGAATCCTTTTCTTTTTCTATATATAGAATATAAAGATCTGGATATTTATCCAACTCATCTCATTATTCTTTAATAGAATAATACTTCAGTAAATTTCGCTTTATTTATAATATAATTTAGTTCATTTTTAGTTTAGGTTTATTCTGTAGAATGAAATTTCATCAATAAGAATTAATAATTAAATATAAATAAAAAGAAGGAGTCTTTATGTCGCGTTACCGAGGTCCTCGTTTCAAAAAAATACGCCGCCTGGGGGCTTTACCAGGGCTAACTAATAAAAGGCCCAGAGCTGGAAGTGATCTTAGAAACCAATCGCGTTCCGGGAAAAAATCCCAATATCGAATTCGCCTAGAAGAAAAACAAAAATTGCGTTTTCATTATGGTCTTACAGAACGACAATTACTTAAATACGTTCGTATCGCCGGAAAGGCAAAAGGGTCAACAGGTCAGGTTTTACTACAATTACTTGAAATGCGCCTGGATAACATTCTTTTTCGGTTGGGTATGGCTCCGACTATTCCGGGAGCTCGCCAATTAGTTAATCATAGACATATTTTAGTCAATGGTCGTATAGTAGATATACCAAGTTATCGCTGCAAACCCCGAGATACTATTGCGGCGAGGGATGAACAAAAATCTAAAGCTCTAATTCAAAATTCTCTCGATTCATCCCCCCAGGAGGAATTGCCAAACCATTTGACTCTTCAACCATTCCAATATAAAGGATTAGTCAATCAAATAATAGATAGTAAATGGGTCGGTTTGAAAATAAATGAATTGCTAGTTGTAGAATATTATTCTCGTCAGACTTAAACCTAACAAAAAGAAAATCAACTAAGAATAAGGGTTCGACCCATTTTGCTCCCTTTCGGCGAAGTCAATTAACCTAAGGTTAAGATAAATAAGGGTTTGATCCGGATTTTTCTTCCATTTAGGTATCATAGACCGAGAGGGAGATTTTCATTCCTTGTCTACTCTTTTCTTTCACAGTATTTTCCGTACCATAGCCATTAGGAATAGAGAATCCATATAAAAATAAAAGAAAGGTTTCACTGTTGGAATAGTCGTATCCATTGCTATTTGATCTATTGTGGTTAGTAAGATCGATGAATTAGGTGAAGGTACGGAAAGAGAGGGATTCGAACCCTCGGTAAGCAAAAGCCTACATAGC